GCACTTTTACCACTAAACTATATCCGCTACAATGCAATTATTGTATATAAATGGACCTTTTGTCGAAGACGAAAATAAGTCGTATTAATAAGTAATAAAAAGATCGGATCAGAAAAGAATCATGAAAATTCGAGCGTTGACGTATTTTCATCAGCGCGACTAATGAGAGTAGGAAAAGAGGACTCATTTTAATTCACTAATTAACAAGTTTTTTATTCTAGTAAAGTAATAAAGAATAATAATAAGGAATCGAACCTTGATTCTATATCATCTTTTTCTGTATCATAGGAATCGAAATCATAAATCTTCTTATGATTCTTGTTCTTTCGATTTTTTTTGTTTCAAAAACATTTTGGGTTTTCAAATCAGATAAATAATTTTATCTATGATTCATTGGAACAAAAAAAGCCCGGCTAGGTACTGACCAGGCCAGGCCGTGGAACTAAAAAGAAAAGGACTTTTCGGATGAAATAAAAGAGGTACTTTATATTTATTTAAAAAGATTTTTATTAATCTTTAATATATTGGTAATATTTATATATTAGGATTGGAGATATCTCTTCTTTTGAGCCCTTACTTTATCTAATTTATCTAAATGGAATTGCTAATAAAAAAAGTTTTTATCTATTTTATAGATATCCATCCATATATCTCGATAATTATCTATATCAATATAATTATATATGTCTATAATTATATATCTATATAATAAAAAGGGAGATAAAGATAATAAAGAGAGATAAAGAAGGGCTTTTTTCAAGCCTTCATTTTCTATTTTTTATACAATGTATCATAGTAATTATCCTTTTTAAATTTGGGGAGAGATGGCTGAGTGGACTAAAGCGTCGGATTGCTAATCCGTTGTACGATTTTTTTGTACCGAGGGTTCGAATCCCTCTCTTTCCGTTTCTGTCAATTACTTGTTATTTTTTTATAGTTGAGTAAAGATGTGGAATAGATAAAATGTTAAGAACATTTCAAAATCAAGCAAGGAAAAAAATCAGATTTTTTTTATTCTTCACGCCCCGGATTACGTCCTGGGTCATTAGATAGGAATCCGAAAATGAAGAGAGAAACAAAGAATATTACTACTGTATAAACAAATAGTTTGAGAGTAAGCATTACACAATCTCCAAGATCATTTTTTTTTTTTAAGAGAATAGATTCTCTATTTTAACCTGTTTTGACACCAAGAAATGCAGTGAAGTGATTTCTAGAAATAGGAAAAAATTTTAAGAGTTGAGTCGTTGATTACTAAAAATGGGATTTCATACCCACAATTATATATTGTGGGGGACTTTAACAGGGTCGTTCAAAGGAAAAAAGTAAGAATAAGAAAATGAGAGTGATCCAGATTTATCACAGCTATAGAAGAATTTCAATATTGGAATCAACTCAAAGGTTCAGACTGTATGTACGACTTATCTGATCTTATAACTAGTTAGAATCTTTTTTTTCTAGTAAATCATGAATTTGTCTCGGACAGTATTAAAAATCTTATCGAAAGCTTACGGCAGCTTGCCAAACAAAAGCTAATAGAAAAAAGAATAGAGGTATTACTGGCATAACATCTACTATTGGATTCAAAAAAGCGTAGGCCTCGGGCAATTTGGCGACGAAAAAACTACTTGAATAAAGGAAAGAATTAAGACAGATACCCATGAAACTTAAGATATTAAGCATAACAATTTTTTTTTTCTTTGTTCTTGAAGATAATTGTATTTCTTTTGATTTGATTGAGTTATTAATCCCCTATTATTGCTATGATATAAGGGATAAGGGAAAAATTAATAACATAAAGTAGGTCAAAAAACCTTTCTTTGATTTGAACTCAGCCAATCAAAAATCCTTCAATTCTCAAATAAAAAGAGAATAGAAGAAATCCTACTTTCATACAATATCTTAATGGAATTCTATGTAATGATCAATAAATTGAGTTTAATTGGATCTATAAACGTATCAAAATCCGAGCAACAATCTAATTTTTTCTATAAATATTTGTACTGGAATTGACGACCAACCACTACCAATATTAGTGTTTATTAGTGTTGAATATAAATGGGGCGTGGCCAAGTGGTAAGGCAACGGGTTTTGGTCCCGCTATTCGGAGGTTCGAATCCTTCCGTCCCAGAGTATGCGTATTATATATAATAATAGTATATTATAAGATATATAGAAAAATATTCGATATCATATCAGACTAAAGATTGTCCTTTTAAACAACCTTATGCTTAAGAGTCTAGTATTAGATATAGATCGAATGTGATTGTTCTTTCTTATTTTCTTATAATGATGCATTTAAGAAATGCGAAAGCCTCTCTTATTCTCTATCTCTTAAATGGGGTGTGAAACCCGAGTATTTTTTTTTTCTGTGGATTTATGAATTATAAACACGAAGGTCTTGTGTTTTTGGCACTAATGGAATTCAATCAATGGTCTTAAGTTTCTTAAGACCTATTTAGGGTACTCAAATTTAGAGTAAAATAAAAAAAATAGGTAGGAACAATCCTTTAATCTGGATCTGTTTTACTTTGGCCTTATACAAGATAGTCTAGCACCTCCGAAACTAGTCCAGTCTCCCGTAGGATCCTTTTTTGATTTATGATGCATCTACTCGATATAATTGGGGGAGTAGATAGGAGTTAATCCATAATGGAAGATATCAATTTTCATATCTGCCCGAATCTGATTAACAAAGACTCAAGTTACATATGTAACATATTATGTATTTATTTATCACCTCATTGTTTCGTAGTTTGTGTTTGTCTGTAATGAATAATTGTAAATCCAAGTAACAATTCATACATCTTTAGTTTAGGGAAAGATTATTGAGTCGATTAAGTTAAATAAATTAGGCAGAAAATGCTGATATGTATGTATTGTTATTATCTATTTTTATCGTTTTATTTCTTTTTTTGTGAAAAATTTTTTTATTTTGGATCTATCTAATTGATGGGTTAATCCGAATATACATTTATTTATGATATTAAAATGTAATAAATCCTTTTTTTTTTTACAAAACTTTATTCAAATAATAATATTGAGGTAGGAAATTTTTAATCAATTAAATCTTTTTAATGATTTCTTATGAGTCCTTGGTACTCGAAGAAGTGTGAAACTCGTGAATCCATTCTATGAAGAAATTGAAAAATGGAGATTCTTAATTATTCGTAATTAATTATTTCTTAATTGATTTTATAGAAATTCCAAAAAATCTCTCTATATATATTATATAGAAAATATCTATATATAGAGAAATAAATATTGCATTCATACAAAAAAATGTTATTGATCCAATAGATACAATAAAATATGGGTTTAAATAAATTGAAGTATTGCTAAGACTTTTTCAAAAACTACCCATGTCATAAGAGTATAGATTACTATGGACCAACCAACCCAATGACTATACATGATTCCATAAATGAATCAATTACATACCAGTTCCAAGAAATTAGAGGTTATGGTAAAACTTCGTTTAAAACGATGTGGTAGAAAGCAACGTGCGACTTGAAGGACATGATCCACTGTGGATTCTTACACCCACCATTTTATATTATATAGGAATGAAGATGCTCTTGACTCGACATCGTTTGTTCTGTTCCACTAGAGCTCTTATTTTTTGAGGGTTTTGATGTAAATAGTACATGATGGAGCTCGAGTAGAAAGTATTGATTCATTTATCAAGGGCAGAGATCTAGGGTTAGTGTCAATCAATAAGTTAAAACTACTTCGTAAGTATAGGTTCGGTATAGAAATCGAAAGGATCCAATTCGAACAAGTTTCAAATTCAAACATCAAATTTGATCAAAAGTGTATCACACGAGAATCCATTATTTATATGATTCTTTGATAAAAAGAAATCACAAAAAATGGTATGTTGCTGCCATTTTGAAACGATTAAAGATCACCGAAGTAATGTCTAAACCCAATGATTCAAGGCAAGGATAAAGGATCCCGGAACAAGTAAAAATCTTTTTCAATTGTCTCAATAACTAAACTAGATTCAGAATGAAGAATCTAAATAGATTCTAAAGGAGACAGGCAAAAATAAAGAGGTTAGAGACCGCTCAATAAATGAAATGCTTAAGCTTAAGGGTTGTTTTCCTTTGAGTGAGAGTTATCCAACTTGAGTTATGGGGATAAGAATGAGTTTTTTTTTTTTTGTTTCAAAAAAGAAACAAAAGAATAAGAAAAAAGTATTTAAATCATAGTCTAATTGATTTAAAAATCTATGGATCTATTTGAGATTAATTAGAATTCTATACATAACTTTGAATTTCCTCGAGCCGTACGAGGAGAAAACTTCTTATACGGTTCTGGGGGGGGGTATTGTTAATTTACATCTATCCCAATGAGCCGTTTATCGAATCATTGCAATTGATGTTCGATCCCGAAGAGAAGGAAGAGATCTTCGTAAAGTGGGTTTTTATGATCCGATAAAGAATCAAACCTATTTAAATGTTCCTGCTATTCTATATTTCCTTGAAAAGGGTGCTCAACCTACAGGAACTGTTCATGATATTTTCAAGAAGGCAGGTGTTTTTACGGAACTTCACCTTAATCAATAACCGAAATTCCATTAATATTAATGAAATAAAAAAAAGAGGGTGTGGATAACTTGTATATAGCTTTGGCTAACCTTTTCTTTAGTATTTCCCCCTCTTTTGTTCTATTCATACTATACACTTATTACCTTAAAATTCCGTCTTCAATAACGACAAAAATAGATTTTTATTTTATTGATATAAATTTATCTAAGATGATTATCTCTATAGTGCCAATCCAATCCAAGTCCGTAGTTTTTTGAATTCTTTTCTCTTATTTTAATAGAATTTATTATTATTAGAAGATTTTCTCTTATTATATTTTGTTAGCTTTATCTAGTTAAATATAAAATAAATCTATTTATTCAATTCAAATTGTTATTTACATTTGTTTTTTATTAATTTCTAATTCTTTTGTTTGATACACTGTTGTCAATATGAATGGGAATAATG